AGTTCTTTCGTTCTCTTCTTTCTTTTGACTTGGTTGGCAGGATCAGGGCCTTTCTCGCTGGGCGAGCGCATCCGATTCGAACTTTCCTAAAAAACTTCCCGTTCAGTTGCTGAAAGATAAAGATAAGCTTTCTAAATGAGAAAGAGTTCCACGAAGATGCAGGCTAGAAAGATGCTATTTGCTGCTATTCTATCTATTTGTGCATCAAGTTCGAAGAAGATCTCAATCTATAATGAAGAAATGATAGTAGCTCGTTGTTTTATAGGCTTTATCATATTCAGTCGGAAGAGTTTAGGTAATACTTTCAAAGTGACTCTCGACGAGAGAATCCAGGCTATTCAGGAAGAATCGCAGCAATTCCCCAATCCTAACGAAGTAGTTCCTCCGGAATCCAATGAACAACAACGATTACTTAGGGTCAGCTTGCGAATTTGTGGAACCGTAGTAGAATCATTACCAATGGCACGCTGTGCGCCTAAGTGCGAAAAAACAGTGCAAGCTTTGTTATGTCGAAACCTAAATGTTAAGTCAGCAACACTTCCAAATGCCACTTCTTCCCGTCGCACCCGTCTTCAGGATGATCTAGTCACAGGTTTTCACTTCTCAGTGAGTGAAAGATTTGTCCCCGGGTCTACGTTGAAAGCTTCTATAGTAGAACTCATTCGAGAAGGCTTGGCGGTCTTAAGAATGGTTCGGGTAGGAGGTTCTCTTAAGAATAAAGAAGACAAATAGAATCTAATTCATGTTCATGCTAACAGAAGAGCGGATCCAATACCAAGACGACTTCTTTCTCAGAAAAGCAAGTACTTGAAGAATTTTTTGATATCATGCCCTACGAGTAAGTCCCCAAAAGGACCCGCGAGAAGCCTTTTGCACCAAGCTAAGGAATGCAAAACTCGGCTTGGATCAAGGATGGGCTCTTGGTCACAAAAGGGAATCTACCCCTTTTCAGTAGTTAAGTCATCGCTTCAAATCCGATAACGCTTTTCTTTTATGGCTTGCTGGATTCAGCTATCGCGCTTGCTTGAAGAGCCGATAAGAGTCTAGGATTCCTCTTTTTTTTTGCTATCTACGAACGTCAAAAGATGTGATGTGGTATCTTACTTATCTTAGTCTTAGAGATTGGATCTTGTTCAAATGAAAATGAAAAGCCTACCTATCCCAGCTATGAAATCAGTAGAAGGAACACAGCCGATTCGGAAACATTCTCCGATTCCTCTACAGAATATGGTTGAGCAAAAGAAACCGACTCAGCAACAAAGACAAGTGGTAGCATACTATGTTTCCTCATAGGATTAGAAGACAGAATCTGGTTCTGTGGGGGAAGGAAGACCTGACTTCAGGAGTGGAAGTGAAGTTCCTACAAAGGAAGATTCATTAGTTCTATTTAAGATTCTTATTCAAGATCTTTTATTTTTATATATTTTTTTTTATTAAAAAAAAAGCTTACCCTTGATTTCCAAAAGGGAAAAAGCCCTTCAAAGTAAAGAAAGAAAGGCTAGTGCCACGGACTCTTAAACGAAAGGAATGAGTTCCCGATCCATTTATGGCGTTCCGAGTTCCTTATTCTCTTTGCTCGGCTTCCTTTTCTATTGATTAGAAGCATCAAGCAGCGCTGGAAAAAAAGAAGATTCTAAGAAAGAAAGGGCTCAGGCCCTCCCCCCTCCCTTTTATTTATCTCCTTCCTGCTTTCTACTATTTGAAATTATGTCTATTTCACCGCCATATCAAAAAAAAGTCTCCTACTTTGCGTTTGCGGGATGGTCATATATGATGACCAATCTTATCAATTGGAACGATGTTCAGGCATACCTGAAAGCAACCAATGTCACTGAAGCTACTACTAGGAAGCTTCTTTATAGGACAGTCGTCATACTTATTGCTTTTCTTGGAAGCGTCGTGCGTATGTTCCTAAGGCTGGTCTTGTCAATTCCTAAGCTTTGCTTCCCCGTCCCCCCTAGACTCAGTCCCCTTATGAAGAAAAATGAACCAGGATAGGCCTCTTCTTCATACCGAAGAAAAAGTCACTCGAAGTAGTCAGCCTATTAGCAGTATAAGAGGAAGCCTAGCTAAATAAGTATGTAAGAAGCTTCCCGGCTTGAGCTTGCCCTTTTCATAACATCAGATTCGGCCTAGAACGCTTAGCGACTCTTACTATAAGGTTAGGTGTCCATGCCACCAACCAACTCCTGAAAGAAAACAAGAGCTTCTCCGTCCGGCAAACCACTAGAAGTACCCATCGAGCCGAGCAATGATCCAATGAAGCAAGCTGCTCTTTGTCACCCCATTTTCCCCGGAAACCAAGAGCAGGAGCAGCCCATTCAGGCTTGGTCAATGAAAATTGGACTATTTCTAGGCCGGAACCGTAGCCAATGAGTCTGCTCCACTCCTCTTTGTTCTGCACCACTTGGCTATAGCTATTTCCCCACCTAGGCTCCCCAAAAGAATAGCATAATAAAGTGAAAGATCAGATTGTTACAGAAGACCAGATCGAGGGAAGGTACCGGATAATCAAAGAAAGAAGCCAGCTTAAAAGCACCCTGGTCGAAGCGAAGCGCCTGCGATGAGGGAAGAAGAGAGAGACCACCAATGCAAGTGGATCGACTTAAGCATCGATTTCGAAGGCGAGAACATGAAGCATGAAAATATAACCAGCCATTTTTCTCGTTAATAATGTTCTGTTACAAACAACAACGAGAAAATACGCTCTTGGACACATGCATGCCCCTATCCCCCACCCATCGTCCTGATCTTGGCTTGAAGTATCCAAGTAGCGCTAAAACGAAAAAGCGAACTATTGGAATTCTTGGGCTTAGCCTTTGAATTGCCCTGGATCAGTCCTATACTAGGTCACAATCAACCCATAACTTAAAAGAAAAGAAAAAGATCGAAGTCGAGAAGCTCATCGCTCATGCTTCCAACCCGTGCTTTCAACCCCGGAAAGACTCCGCTGACACACACAATATCTTCGCCACCCTCCCGACTCGCGATCCCCAATGCGGCTTTCCTCACTTCGGTAAGTTACAAGGATGAATGCAAATAGCAAGGCGCTATGCTGCGTGAAGTGAGACCGGCTGTCCTAAGTTAAGTGCTTCCTTATTCATTAATGATCTTGCTCAGTAGGAGGGCTTTTCCCCTTCTGTGCAGCCTGATTTTCTCTCTGGAAATGAGGGTGCCCTCGATTGAAATTTTTCATCGAATATGGAATCCTCCCATGGGTGAGAAGGTTGAGTTACAGACTCCGTTGGCTTTCGCAAGAAAGCATCTCGAAAGTTCCGAAATCTATGGTTGATGTCTCACTCGAACTCTATCCCTGACTTTCTTCGTCCGAGCGGCCCCTCTAGGACGCGATGCGGGAAGGAAGAAGGATTTCTTTCTACCATTAAATAATTCGCAATAGTTAACCAAGCAGTAGCCAAGAACAAAGAAGCAAGCCAAGATCAATGGAGGGTCGCCCCAGTCAAAAATGGTAAGAAGGAGTAGCATCAAGAACATTCATTGTATCTACGCCTCTCAGCGATCCACAGGCATCTGTAGCATGTTGTACCCGAGAGTTATTTTGGCTGTGTCCGTTACACCATGGACAAGAATCTTAGTCGGAGTCAAATTCCTTACCTTTCAACCCAAAGCTGAACATATCCGCACAGGTATTCCATTTCTTTTCTTGAGGATCCATTTTCGAAAAATGCCCTCTTTTGATTAGCCAGTTTCCAAGGGGGAGAAGCAAGCCGAACCTCTGAAAGATTTGAGATTCCGTAAGTAACTCAGTAAATGGATTGGGAGAAGAAAATGAGAGAAACACGAACAATTTCGTTCGTCATAAAGTGGTTTGTTACACATACACATACACAGTATTGCAGAGACGGGCTGGCTAGGCTCTTATCGAAATTGCGTATATAAAGAGATTCGTCTTGCTTGATCATTGCATTGAGTGCGTGGTAAATGCTTTTGTTTTGACTGAACCTCCCATTGCTCTCTCTCCGATAGCATGCAGCTTATAAGGAAGACAGATATCTATAAAGTGTTCAGTGATATGACTTTCCTACTGATTGAATCGCTTAAATGAATGAAAGGAAAGGTTGCTTTTAGGAGAAATCTGCCCCCGTAAGAGGCGTTGCAAGCAAATAGTTTTTTGAAAAGCGGCGAAGCTTGTCTTGTAGAAAATAGAAAAGTTGTATTGTTATTCGTAGAGGGGTCGCGGAAGAATATTGGGTTCGAGTCCCGAAGGTAGGGGATGATTATCGGCTCCTCATAAATCTAAAAAAGGAGCTGGGGCCGGATCACCCTATTCATTTGTTCTAAAAAAAGAGAATAAAGAGGGGAAGAATCGACAAAGAATGACGAACATAAAATCGTGAATGAAAAAGCGTTAGGCGAATGATCTACTCTGTTATGTTAGAAGGCGCAAAATCAATAGGTGCCGGAGCTGCTTTCAATACTTACCAAGCGAATTTGCTAGATGCATCCGGACCGTCTGCACTAGGTGCCGGAGCTGCTTCCAATACTTACCAAGCGAATTTGCTAGATGCATCCGGACCGTCTGCACTAGGTGCCGGAGCTGCTTCCAATACTTACCAAGCGAATTTGCTAGATGCATCCGGAGCGTCTGGATCAGGGATGCCTGAAGTTATTCTTCAGGGAATACCGGTTCCTCCGGGTATCGATCTAGCCTCGATCTATTCTTCGCCATTTTTCTTCAGTCCCTCTGTTTGGATCTCCGGTGATATTGAGGATCCTTTGATTATCTCGAAGCTCAGTAATTTCAATAAATTTTTATTAGTTCTACAGAAGGATTTTTTTCAAGGGACCATACAAGGCCCCTATATCAAAGCTCTCCAAGGGGTATTGGACCAAACTTCACCCGCTTTACTAGCGGGAAAACTGGACTTCCTACTCATTAGAGAGTACAACTCTTGGTATAACGTTTATGCTAAGAATATGGGTCTCGGTGTGCCCGTACATGATTGGTATGTGAAGAACTTTGGTAAATTTGTCCCTTCCCCCCTGGAGCCCCTCTTGACTGACAATTTTGGTTTCTTTTTTATTGGCATCCTTCTCATAGTTGTGTTTTCTATCTCTCTATTATTATGGCGCAGAAAGAGAAAGAATTTCAAGTGTGAGGAGAGCAAGCCTTCATGTACGGGCGTTCCCCGACAGGGGCCTGCCAGCTCAGGAAGCCAAACGCCCGATACCGGTAGAAGGGTCCCTAGCCCCCTTTCTCTTTCTTTATTACAACCTTCTTTTTTGATGTCAAAGACCAGGAACTACGCGCAAATTCTCATTGGATCTTGGTTGTTCTTAACAGCGATGGCTATTCATTTAAGTCTTTGGGTAGCACCACTAGATTTTCAACAAGGTGGAAATTCTCGTATTCTCTATGTACATGTTCCTGTGGCTCGGATGAGTATTCTTGTTTATATCGTTACGGCTATAAACACTTTCTTGTTCCTATTAACAAAACATCCTCTTTTTCTTCGCTCTTCCGGAACCGGTACAGAAATGGGTGCTTTTTCTACGTTGTTTACCTTAGTTACTGGGGGGTTTCGGGGAAGACCCATGTGGGGGACCTTTTGGGTGTGGGATGCTCGTTTAACTTCTGTATTCATCTTGCTCCTTATTTACTTGGGTGCGCTGTGTTTTCAAAAGCTTCCTGTAGAACCGGCTCCTATTTCAATCCGTGCTGGACCGATCGATATACCAATAATCAAGTTTCCAGTCAACTGGTGGAATACATCGCATCAACCTGGGAGCATTAGCCGATCTGGTACATCAATACATGTTCCTATGCTCATTCCAATCTTGTCTAACTTTGCTAACTTCCTCTTCTCAACCCGTCTATTATTTGTTATTGAAATACGTCTTCCTATTCCATCTTTTCTCGAATCTCCTTTAACGGAAGAAATAGAAGCTCGAGAAGGTAGTTTACGTGCTTAGTGCTTGCATTTAAGGAAGACTCAAACCTAATTCACTCGCGGAGTCTTTTTGCATCCATTGAATTACTAATTCTTCTAACTTTAGATTTATTGAGATTAGATGTAATTAAGAATAAAGGCTAATATCTTGCCGAAAGGCGGGAGGGTGCCGAGACCCGGGGCAACGGGGTCTTCCCATCATGATAGACTAAAGGGAAAGTCGCTCGGAGATATTGGTTCGAATCCAATTCATCATTCCAGTTCATAAGGCCTTCATTCAATAGAAGTTTAGGATGGAGCTATCACTAATAGACGGATGGGATTGTTTGCAACAAAGTGTCTATATAGCAAGGACTCTTAAAACTATATATATCCTATAGAATAGGGACTCGACCAAAGGCTCAGCCGAAAGAGAAACTGAATTCAAATCTCACTTGAAGACGGTTATTAGCCGTCTCAGTAAGGGTAGTGAACAAGTCTAGTTTTAGGAATAGGAATTCTTTTTAGGAAGCGAAGCAACCTCTTCTCTTTGCGTGACTCCTTCTTAGGGCGTGAAAGCATTCATTGCATAGGGCTTCCCGCTGAAGGATGTATTCAAGTCGCCCAGTCCCCGGGTGGGTAAGATTGCTTCTATCCATCAAGCATTGGGGTCGTGCTTGAATCCTTTTTTCGTTCTTCTATCATCTGCACTTGCCTTACTCAAAGGAAGAAATAGTGAAAGTAAGTAGCTCACGGGGCACCGAAGCCAGCGCAGAAATTGACTTTTCCGAATGAAAGGCAATAGGGGACGTACCCTAAGGAAGCAAGAAGGGAGTTTTTTATTTACTTTACCGCGAGAACCCTTCTTTCACGATTGAACTCGGGTAAGAGACCTATGCTTCCTTACTAACTTGCCTTAGTTCGATGGAATGCAACTAGATTCAATTCCTCCCTTTCTTCCTGGACTAAACAGCCGGTGACTCATATGGCTTGATTGAGGTTGGCCGGAGCTAAGGGATCTGGCTCTATTGAACCAAAGCCAAAGGGAGATCTTAGATCTCTTCCTCTATTATATAGTAGAAAGACTCCCCCTCAGTAACCTCATTCTAAAGCTAGGAGAGCAGACGATTCTTTTTCTTTCTAACCGCAGCTTGGCTTTCCTCCATCCCGGGCTTAATAAAGCCAGAAACTATGTAACCTTCCCAGTCCTAAACCCAAAAACATACCCCTGCACTCCCACAACCAATGAGAGGGCATCAAGCATCCTACTCTCGAATGAGCCACTCGACCGATAGGGAGAGGGCAGCAGCTCCTTGACTTTACTTGAAACCGGCTTGGGATTGGCAACTCGACCTGGAGAACTAGAAGGCAAGACAGGAACTAGATCCCAAACGTGCTACTCCTTCGTTTCTTTGCTTTCTGGCTTTCCAGTCCGTCCTGGAATGACGTCTCGAAGCTGATTCACTTTTAACAAGTACAGCAGTAAGTACTGTTTTCAGTAGGAGTTCCTCTTTCAACGATCTGAAGTACTGAGCAACGGAAAGTATATCGAAAGGACCAAAGCCAAGGGCAATACACTTCCTTACTTAAAGGAGTAAGTAAACTACCTTCCCCGGTACACAAACTTCATGAGTCAAGTATAAGCCTCTCGATCCTCCTTCTCCAGCTGAGCCATTGAGCTCCAATCAGGCATGAAAGCACGAATTCAACCACGAGGAATGCCGAGGAGCTCTGATTTACCTCCTAGTGGGAGCTACTCACTCACTGTAGTCTAACCCTCCTCTAAGGCCTATAGGCAGAAAGTGAGTGCTTCTACCCGACCGTAATAGTATGACATCGTTCATAAAGAGCTTAGCAAGCAAATCACTCTTTCTTTATCACCGTCAGTAGCAATAGACTGATCTTAGTCCTTTGACTCACGGGATTCCCCCACTCTAAGGGAAGTGAGCCGAGGAAAGGCAGTGAAGGTTCGACTCCGCTCGGGTGGGTGAAAGCCCTGGGTTGCGTAGAGAAAGGATAATGGAATTTTGAAGCCAAACAGACCTACTTTCCTCAAAGGAGAGCTTTTGTCGATGCGCTCTTCCCCAGTCGTGTTGAAGAAGCTGGTACCAGATTCAATTCTTTTTTAGGGAAAGAGGGCACGTGCCTTCTTAACTCCAAGCAGGGAAAATCGGCTTACCTATCTTGTCTTTCGCGGATTCACCAGACTGCTGCGACAGTGGTGCTACGAGTCGGCCTCAGGAGACAAACCTCTCTTAGAATTGTGCTCGCTAGCCTACTCGCGCTCCTTGGTCGGGTGAGAAGCGAGAGTCGATTTCATCACAAAGAGAGATTCTCATCTAAATATATATTTTAAATACCCCTCCTCCTTTCTTCCTTCGTGCCCGACCGGTAGGCGTCAGTGTCTAATCCCTCCGCCTTGTTTCGTAGGAATAGAGTCGTCCCCTATCTGAAACCCATAACTTTGAAGTTCTATCTTGCTTATCGGCATCTCTCCTTTGACCTTCTACGACTAGGCTCTTTCCTTTTCTAAACTAAAGCTACCTTGCTTACCCGCTCACTCGAACAAGAACTCCAGCTTGGCCCTAGCTCGAAAGAGCCAACTCACTTCGCCTACGCAACGAAGAGAAGTAGTTTACTTGCTTGCTTAGCTCGAACATGCCAACAGCATTCCGTTCACTTACGCAACATTGACTCGTTTACTTGTTAGCTAGCGCTATTCCACACCTTTGCTTTCAGGGAATCTAAGGTTCTGAAAGAACGTAGTAAGTGGTCAACGAAGTTGACTCGCTCGTTAAAGGAAGTGAACGGTTGGCTCGAAGAGGGAATAGATGCGCTAGCTACTTGCTTTGTTAGAAAGCTAAGCGACTAGTTTACTGTTGAGAGGTAGCGAAGAGGACAGATAGGCTAAAGAGAGGTTAGCGCTAGCAAGTGTTAGAGAGCTTGCTGGATGAAAGCAGATCTGGGATCACTTTCATCTTTTTATCCAAGGACAGAGCTAGTAGTTGGATGGGATTCGTGTGTGGTAGTAGAAGATGGAGCAAAGAAGACTTCCCCTGATAGTACTATCAGACGGGAGCTTGCGGTTGTGTGTAGACTACCGAGCTCTCAACAAGGTGACCACAGGTAAAGTGAAGGGAGAGGGCTGAAAGACTCAATTCTCTATTTGAATATGTTATAGATAGAACAACAAAAGACGTTTCCTTATCATCGTCCTATAGATCAGGGAGAATGATAAGATAGAGTGGATAGTGGGGCAGAATCAGCCTCGTATGTCAATGTCAGCTTTATTGCCTTTCCTTATCCTTAATCAAACTCAAAAGAAAAGATAAAAGAAATTCGGGGACAAAGGTAGGGGATATTTAGATACCCATCATGACTTTGCTGTCAATAGTAAGCTTCGAAACTCATGTAATGAAGGCCTTTTTTCTTTTTTTCGTTAGAAACCTAGTTTCTATCTATGTCATCCTCATAAGGGAATGATGCCCAGATAAAGGGATTCTCGAGAATCTAACTGCTAGTTTCGGCTATCTTTCCTGTTCAAATAAAGCAAGTGAACCAACCCTAACGTAGCTTGCTTTCTGGGTGTCGGTATAGGTAGGGCAGCTCATAGAAATTCAAAAGTTCATTCCGGTTCTCTGAGTTTCCCTCGACAATGCCGGATATTTCTCAGATGCCGGGTGGTGGAACGATCGATTCAATCGAAAGGCTAGGAATCGTCTTCTCCTATGCCGACACTACTACGACTAAGACCTAAAGGGCAGGTAGTAGTGGATTGGGTCTTTTCGGTACTGTATTCAACCTTGTAGCCTAGAAAGCTTTTCTTTATTGAATATACAAATAACACCGTGCACATACAGATAGCAACGATCCGGAGGCTGGTGGTGGTAAAGTATCTACAAGTAAAAGGAAAGCAATCCAAGTACTTTGTTTCGAAAGCCCTCGATCTAGCCTATAGAAAAGGTAGTTGACTTACTTAGTTAAAGCAAAGCATTAAGGAAGGAATTTGATTGATATGGATGCTTTTTTGAAAAGTGAGCCCTCACCCTCAAGAAATGCCGTTCTCCTCACTGACTTTAAATGAAATAGCCAAGAGTGAGTAGCCATAGAGGAAGGTGGAAAGGCTAGTAGTCGTATCTATCATTTTTTGTTTTTTGGTAGTTTTTACTTGCTTACTTGTTAGAGGCTAGGGTAGAATGAAATTTCGCGAGTCGAGAGACTGGCTTGACTTAGCAACGGGAAATACAGACATCGAATCGTGATCTGTGTCCGCTCAGCTGGTACAGTGTTCAAAGACCAATCTGCTCTGGCATAGGACTAAGGAAAGAGTTGGATGAACTTGTTCAAAGACAAGGTCAAACTCTGCATTGATGAGGTTGCCTGAGCCGGACATCTAGTTTCGGAAATTTAGGGAGCTTAGCTCAGTTGATGCCTTTCCAGCCCTAAGTCTAAAGGTCAGTCAGATGGACCTGGGAGCGGAATCCTGGTACTACTTGTCACTAAGCCATGGCATAGGAGCAAGCTCAAGTTCCGTTGTTACCTAAAAAGAAAGAGTAGGTAGAGGAAGCTTTTTGCTGGCTCGACCAGCCCTTGAACCTAGCCCTCGGTACTTTGGTACATTCCTGACCTTACTTGGTATTCTCTTCAATCGGAGAAGAAAGTCTTTTTCGTACACCTGTAGAGCTGCTCATAGTCGGTATGCGGTGCTACTATATAAATTGAGTATCGGAAGGAGAAGGGAGCTCCATCATCGAGACTCCCACTCTTGGTTCTAGCTATTTGCCTTCTTTACCAGAGAAAGATTCAAAAGCAAATAGGGAGCGATCTAGGCGTCTGTGGACTTGGCTCGGAGCAGAGGTGGAAGCCAGTCGAAAGAACAATGAATAGAATTCCCTGCCATTAGATTACCTTATATCTGGTAGAGAAGGAGCCCAGAAGGCGCTTGACACAGCTTACTAACTCTATAAATGGAGGAGTCAGGATATCTCTTCTTCGTCGGCGATCCAGCGAACCCTTACTATGTCGAAACCAACTCACTAACTAGAGTTCTTTTTTCCGGGTAAGGAGATCCAATGCATTGGATTCGCTAAGATAACTAGGAGAGCTAGCGACTCTTGAACGATTATCTCCCTGATATAAATCCATTGGGCGAACTTTCTTTATCAGGAGCAGCTTTGCTTCCTATCTCTTCGCTTGCTATCTAAGGTGAGGTTAGTCTCAGTCCTTCTAAACTTAATAAAAAGAAAAAAGTGGGGGAATTTGGGGATGCTCTCAAGGAAGCTTTAAAGTACTTAGAAAGGCGGAGAATTCTTGAATTCAAGAACAAAGGCATTGCCACTAGATCTAATACATTCTTTCTAAACAATATTCATTCCAAGCCGTAAAAAGGAAGAATCTTCCAACGACTCCTCTCAGTCAGGGGCTAATCCTAATCAACTTGGTCGACTTACCTTATCTATGATAGAAGATTCCAATTGAAATACAGATGTTAAAAGGCAATTGATAGTGGTGAACGGTTTTATGCCCTGTATAGCAGGTAAGTGGATACGAACTCTTTGGCTCTCTCTAACCGACCTGGTCAATGGGACTCCCACTATAGAAGACGAAGACTAAGTCAGAACAGGATCTTTCCCTTAGCTGCAGTTGGGAAAACTAGAAATTGCATTACCTCGTCAAGGTATCCCCTGAAAGCAGGTTTTCACTATTTATGATGCCATCATGACTCGGGCTCAACTCCTAAAACAGTAGCCAGTGGGCAGACAAAGTAATCTCAAACCCAAAGCGTGTGAACTAAACGAGGTCAAAGTCCCCACTCAGGGACTCGACGTATCCATGCATGAACTCTCAGACCAACCAATAAAAGAAGAGTAGAGGAATGAGCTTTTCTATTGCTTGGAACTCTGACTCGTATGGGTTGCCTAAAGGCTCGAGACTCATTGGTCATGAAGAGGGCCTAATCCCAGGTTACTGAGTCTTTCTTTATCCCCAAGACCGGCCCACGTACCTTTCTATATTAGTAGCCACATGCCCCGTAGGAGCGGTTGATAAAGCTACAGCTACAAAAGATTGATTGGACACTAGTCCCCGTGAGAAATCAGTCCCAAAGAAAGCTCAATAGCTGCCATAGAAGACCTGCATCATTAATCTTTATTGCACTTTGTATTCGATGAAGAGTGCGCGACCGTCCGAGAAGACCTCCTTCCGATAAGAAAGTTCTATGCCTTGGTCTTGGCACGAAAGGCTCTATCCCATATGATGAGGTGACACTGTCAAATCTGGCTAGTATGAAAAGAAGTTTGTTAGACTATATGAAGCAGGACATTCGACTCCTTGGGGGTGTAATGCAAAAAGCTCAAGAGATATATTGGAATGTCTACAAGGTAGACATAGAAAGCAAGATAACTCTTCCCTCACTGGCTCTAAGCATCTTTCGTATGAAATACTACGATGCTGATAATTGGCCTATCCACATCCCAAATCAGAATGAAGACAGCTATCATATAATCTTGTACCGTGGTAAAGTAAGGGAGTCTATAGAAAAGGGCTTTCCCTAGCAGACGCTAACCAGCCTATATGGCGGATCAAGCGGATCAGGCATGGAATGCCCTTCTATTTAGTCCTCCAGAACTTTTTGCAGACAGAGGCTACATCGATGCATTCCTTATGAGTGATGAAGTGAGAGAGATGAATGCTCCTGCCGATTCTAAATAAGTTCTTAAAGTTCCATGCGGATAAGGAAGCAAAAAGGGTCAGATCCCCGAAAGAGGAACTAATAAGAGCTAGAATAAAGACAGCATGGGGAGCTAGACCTTCGCTTAGGAGAAGAATCCTGTCTGACTGACCCTATCATGATTGAATGACTGAGCTATGCCATGGAGGAAGTCTTTCTCTGAGCATGCCGTGGAAGAACTACAAGGCTGCTGCCTTGGCTAAGCTGCTTGCCCGAAGCTCTGTTCCTATCACACAAGAAAGTGGCATCTTTCACTGATATGGATATCTTTCGGTCTCAATTCTCGTATTTCAATAATACAAGTCGGAAATTCCATATCTTTTGACATGTCCCCAGTAAACTGCCTCGTATGGAAATGCCAAAGCGAAAGAGTAGAGCAGCGGAAATGAATTGACCAGATTGATGGAATTGCACGATGCCGAGTTCTCTCCTTGTCCACTACTTCTGATGAACGAAAGCGATCGGCTAATCCGCTCAAGCAAGAGAATAATAGGACTAATTTTTCACTACGTAATTAGACCTATGTGCCTTATCATCCCTAAAGAAGACTCCTTCCCCATTTTTGAGTAGGAAGACCTGGAAATTGATATCATTAGTAGTGGGCTTTCCGAGCTTGAAGCAGCAGGCATCACGAGAACTCAACTTTCAATCTTTGGCATGGTATTTTACCCTGCCTCACTTGTCTTTTTTCTTTATCTTCATACATCGACCATACAATTGATCTGAGAAGAGATGCCTTGACTTGAAAATCATAGGAATTCGGGCGGATTTGCCCTAAAAGCATGCGTGAAATAAGAGGGCTTTTCTTGCTAGATCAGTAGTTTAATTTAATTACCCGACCCATACTCTGTCTACTTAATCTTTCCCAGCCTGGGTCCCCCTCTGGAACCCCCTTGAGGAAGGGATTTCGCCTCAAAAAGTGTAGTGCAATAGGACGAATTAGGTCAAAATCATCACCTCAGCGGGGATCGCTATGCCACTTAAATGTCTTTGTTTAAGAAGTTCCTTGTCAAAGCCCAAGTGGGCCTGCTGCCCAAGAGCTTGAGCTTGCATCAGAAGATATGCTCGAGAAGGACATCCGCTACCCAGGAAAAGAAGAGCTGACAGCCCTTCTATCCCCCAAGGGGCGAAAAGTAGTGATAGAAGGAAGCTCCCATACGGCTATAGCCAATCTCGATGAGAAGAAGTACACTGAACTCGATCAATCTACGAAGGTATGTAACTTCTCCACTCTCTGCTATCAGCTTTCCTCTCTTATGATTTGTCGAGTTAGAGATCACTTCGAAAAGCGGCCTAAATCTTATATAAGATACCAACAGAGGTGCCCCCGCTCTGTCTTATCCAATCGGGGATTTCTAAAAATTAATATCTTTCTTTTTATGCCAAAAAAGACGGAAATTTTTGAAATGCTTTTCGTACGGCAAGGTTGTTTTTCTTCCAGTGGAAAGCCAGGAGGTAAGGAAATCAATTAAGGCATTGAGTGCTTTCCGATGCGAGGCGCGTAAAAAGCTTGACCCTCTCTTCATGTTCACAAAGACAGTAGCTTTGAATCGGATGTTAACGAATAGGCTGTGTCCTCTCTGTCCAATCGGTCTAATCCGATGGCATTCTTTCTTGAAACTCAAATCCTTCCCCTGCCTAAAAAATCTCCCTTTTTTCCCTTTCATTCATTCCTCATGCACTGAGAAGTCTCAAAGATGCTTACTTTGTCGGAGGGCCTTTTGCCCGCACATTCAAGACTACAGCTTAGCTTACCTGTGATTGCAGGGATATTCTTATCCCAACTCTTTCCTTGGCTTCGGGTGCACTATGGAAATGAATCGTACCGGGGTGCTTCTTTGTGAAAGGGCGAGCGAATGCATTTCGAGGAGCTAATAAAATCCCTGGTAGATCTTTGCTACCTTTATAGCTATGTATATCCCAATATCCTGACTTTTTTCTTCGCCCCTGGCTTTCTAGCCTAAGGCCAATTAGACTGAATTAGTGGTATTAGTATGCCTTTCCTGATTCCTTTTTTGCTTTGCTATACCTTTATTGCTTTACTTCCTTTCTGACTTTATTTCCATTTCCTGCTTTACCGGTTGGAGGAAGAGACTCAGCTGTTTCAGCCCCGTTTGTGAAAGAAGTGAAGTCTACTTCCTTTTCTCTTTGACGGACACCTTCCCTTTTGAATGTACTCGAAGCAAGATGCCCACAATCAGATGCTATAGGAACGAACTGAACTTCGAATATGTATAGCAAGATCTTCAGTCTGAAAGGTTTCCCCTAATTACCCAATCTGACTCAATAGGAACTGCACTTAGACTTTCCTCTATGGCTTCGCATGTCTCTCTAGTGGACGGAGGGAGCGAGCTATAATCTAAAGAAAGGAAAGAAGCAACTCACATACTGATGATATGCGCTAAAAGCCTAAAAAGAGAGCTAGTGTCCTACCTAAGTGAACCCGAAGCGAGAGCACAGGTAGAGCCAGTTTCTTTTTGTGACCAAGAAGGAGCGGGTAGTGGATTCAGTAGATGTAGAGTCAGTTCGTTCTCGTCCCAAAAGGAGCATTAGCAGGCACGTATCGATGTGCAAATGATGGGCAATTGACTCTTTTCACGAGTAGGCTGCTGTTAGAATGCTCTGTTGGTTCTAGGTTTGACACATCTATTATCATTCTCTTCTCTTGCCGATATCGACGTGCCTTCTTTTTGTTGGCTTTCTTTCCATTTTTAGTAGAAAGCTCCCCTAGCGAGTCAAAAATGGACTGTGTGCCTGAGGAGTCACTTTTGTGCTTTGCTTTCCTTCCCCAGCTTGAAGTGAAGTTCCAAGCCTTCAGTCTGTCAGGTACTTACCAAGACCCACGATTAGCAGGATAAGCGCCCTTTGATGCTATACTTCCTTCACTAATTCTATTGCTCTCCTTGTCGATGACCCGCATAGCTTAGTAGCTAAACGCCAAGCTAAAGGAATAGCTTTGATTGAAAGATATCCTATTTCCCCCTTCGCATTCAATAGGTTCTTTTTTTTTTTATTGAAATTGTACACCAACTAATTACGACTTCCCCCACTTACTTTAAAGTGAACAGTCACTGACGGAGGTCAACTCGCAAGAGGTAGGATTCCTATTCCTCGATTGATTAGTTCTCCATTCCAAAGCAACAGCCGACGTTACAGTGTAGTACCCCACCCGGGAGAAAGCCCAAGAGGAGACTCTATTCTCGGTATTCAGCCAATCACTTAGACTGGCTTGAGCTAAGTGGTATGGTAAGGCCTTTGAGGCAGTGCCATATGTTGAATATTCTATTGATCCAATCCAGTTTAGGCAAGTCCCCACAGTTGATTCGTGCTAACTCCTAGCAGCGGTTATGTAGGATCTCTGAGACCAAGCCATAATTCAAATGGATAATCACTTGAACCCCGGGCTTTAGTATACATAGCGAAGATACGGGCAAAATGCCTCGATGCGCTGCAGTCACTACTTTGATTTGACTCCTTTTATACAATTATGAACTTTACGTAACTTTCTCAATTCCAACGCAATTTCTCCTTTTGGAGTTGACGTAACAAACTACGCGAGCCTCCCAGCGAAGCCAACAGAAATCCTATCCGAATAAAAAAAAGAAAAGGCAGTTTCATTATGGTAGTATACCAGCCGCCTGTTCTTGAACTTCCAGTTCCAATCGAAGCATATAGATCCGTAAATGGATTTGTATGGATAGCCACTTCAGTCGTGCTCGTTGTTTCTCGAAAGTATCTTTTTTCTGGGAACATGCTTAACCAGAAATTTGGATGTTCGCGATTCTTCATCCACCGATGCAGAAAATGCTCCAGTTTTCCATTCTCATATGAGGCCCAAAAGTTTATTGACAACAGGTCGGCACGAAGTGATTCATCATGCTCAAAGATGAGCCGATCGTTCGTTAAGGACGGTTTATAGATCATCAAATTCCCACAAATGGAATGAAAAGTGGGTCCATGTAAATGATCGAGACCCCGCAAACAACAACGTTCCTTCCCCATATGGAGTTCGGAACCCAAAGGCAATCGTTGAGTGAACTGTATCTTCTTTGTGTTAGTTGACCTAAGCCGCACCATTACTGCTGGGGTGGGGCTCGGCCTTCGAACCGTACGTGAGACGAGTTTCTGCCTCATACAGCTCAGGCCGAAGACCGGGGGAAGTTTAGAAGAGATGAGGAGACCCAGCAGCTGCCGGTCGGGGCGGGGATAAGCTTGTGAAGAAGCAAGCTTCTCCCCCCAAAAACCGACCCTATAGCGCTAGCGCTTCGCGTTCTTTCTATCCCATTCCGGGATAGGCAGCTAATACTAATCTAATAAGTAGTCGTCTGATCAATCGGCTCGGACACTAGACCGCTCGTGCCCGCCCATTCTGTCTCGTCCTAAATGGAATGGCTCTTTTAGTTACGCTGCGCTCCGACCCGAGTCCCCACGTCCGCTTTTTTCCGCCCGCAACCCAAGAAGTTGGCAAAGCCAACACAACATTAGGGCCGTCCCCTTCATTCTATGCTGACCCCGGCCGGGGCTGGCTTTTTGGGAAGCCCGTTCCCACCGCGCTCACGGCCCGGCTGGCCTGCCAGCGGTAGTGGGAATTATCCCGTTCCCTGGTCAAAGACTTAGTTGGATGCGGGATCTACTCCACGAGGAGCGGTACGGACGTAGATGATATCATCACGACCTCTCTTTTCGTACCGCTAGGGATGCTTAACGCCACTTCGCCAACTGGCGTTACCTGCGCGTTCGTGTCTCTCAGTGTGGTCAGCACTGGGTGTTTTCGAGCAGCGAAGCTTACACCCATTCGCATTAGTTCATCCAAAGTTCCTTACCCTTATGCACGAATTATTGAATAAGCCATCTTCCTATCAAGGTTAAGGATTCAACTGAGCACCTCAGCGGCGGGATTGAATACCCGGATCGAATCAGAGTTCACGCCGCCCGCCCTGAACAAATAGGAGGCGTGGGCCACAGGTCGCACATAAGCCGCCGGGTCGCACGACAGAAGAACACCCAACATAAAGATGCACACTCCCCCATGTGAAATATTCATCTTCATGTTCACCTTTTGGTAGTAGTCGTGACCAACAGCCATCAGCTGTCGGCTCGTTGGTAAGGCGGGAGCTTCAAGCCCGATTTCAGGTAGCACACCCCCCATGCAAGCACCACCCGACGAAGGGGGGACGGGGAAAGCTACAGGCCCAAACCCTTCGACCCTTCTTTCTAAATGGGGGCGCCCGGGGCACTTTCTCTTTTCATTTCGTCGTTGCTCATTCCCGTTAGGCCGAAGTGTTTGGCCTTCTCTTCTCCGCGCCCGCTCACGCTTCGCTGACCTATCGCGTGGTAAAGAGAAGAAAGTACGAAAGAATAGTAAACGGAGCACACCGCAAAAAGATTCTAAATAGGGGAAGTCCCCCTTGAATTCGAGAAGAAGAAAATGAAGAATGGGAACGAAACGAAATAAGGCGTTTCTAGCTCTAGTTTCGGATGAGCTTCTCCCAATTATGTCTGGTAATAAAATAGGGCAACTTGCTCTGACCAAGACTCCACTTTTTACTCCGTCCATAGAGCGTATGAATTTCCTGGAATGTAGATAAACCAAAAGAAGGAATGAAGGGATAAGAATAGGAATTAAAGTACCATTGGAAAAAGGGGCACCTGTGGAAACATCTCTACTGACGAACCATTTCAATAGTACGGGTGCTGCCGTGCCACAAGGCACGACCATGGAAGTAATGAAAAAGAAAAAGTTATGTAGTTGGACCATCTGCTCTATCCGTTCGAGTTTCGCTTCTCTAGAGAAGATGAAAGACTAAAAAAGAAAGTGTTCGCAAGGCATACCGAAAGGATACCAATTAAGCCGACCATTAATGACTAGTTTGAACACGAGGAGGGGTCTGATCCCTTATTTGATCAGACCGCTCTTAGAAAGAGAAAACAAAAGCAAACTCTCCTAGTTCCCAGCTCCAACTACTTCTTCGTAAGTGAGGTGAGGTACTTTTTTCGGTTTGAATAGGGGACCGCCCTTTTTTGATTGAAGTAGCCACGACTTTGGTCGTAGTCAGTTTAAACACATAAACTTAGTCCACTTGCAGCCATGTTGATAAAATTGAATGACTTTACCAGTCACTCGCCCTCGTAAGATCATCTTACCCTGTGGTCGACATTCTATTCTTCTTAGTCGTAGGTGCTCGTTCTATTTTGATTTGAATGGGCCGGGTCTCCCGAGGTACATATGGCCGGCCCTTCGGGTGTCTCGATGATACAAAGAAAAAAAAAGACGAATTCCAATCACATCCCCTATCACTTAAAGCCAATCCTTACCAAAGGAGGAAATGAAATCGAACAGCCTGGCTGCCTTCTTTTTTTTTTTCCTTCTTTCTCCTCGACAATCAAGCTGCACTTCCTTCTAACAAGTGGCTGAGAGTTAGCAAGCAACCTTTGCCTCTTGGCAGGAGGTTCGCTGTCCCCCTCCTTTCCGGTCCGGCCGCGGTACGGCACCTGAACTCGAAGCTACGATCAGATCCGATTGGATCTGATCCGTATCAGATTCCACAGATCCAGCCGATTGGGTCTGGTCCTATCCGACCCAACCCAGGAACTTAGAACGGCCGGCCCGCTTTGGACGGTAGAACGGGGAGAGGGGAGTCGTGCCCATTCTCTCTCCGGGCAACGAGCAGGAACATTCCAATTTCAGACCGAATACATGTACATGACAGAAAAAAAAAAGTGATCCGATTTGATAGGCTGCCTGCAGAAAGAGTTTACCGATCGCATAACAATTCATTCTTGTGTGTAGCGCGTGGGGCCATGTCTTCCGAACGATCATAGTACGATCGCTCATCTAATATCAAATCAATCTGTAGATCTCACTTCCTTTCCCCCATAGCATAGCCAGAAAGGATAGCGTATCTACAGAAGAGAGAATACGGGCCTTCCCCTTAATTTAGTTTAGACGCGGTTCGAATGCCTTTACGCTATAGGCTGTGTTAAGCATGATTCTTTGACAGAAAATCGATTTTTTTTCCATGACAACAGTCGCGACTATAAAGAGTGCGGCGGTATAATAAATACTGCTGAATAGGCAAGAGGTCAGGTACTCTCATTCCCGATCGGATCGATATTGGCTAAAACTATCTATCCATAGCATTTCGGACTGATTCACTTCTTTATCGAAGCCTTATCCGATCCGGGAAGACCTACTAGCTACTAGAAGCGGGCACGGTGATAAAGCTTTGGTCCAAGACTTATTGGAAAGGTAATGGACCAAAGGGAGGAGGATACTTTTTAGATACGAAGAATTATAGGATGATTCTTCTTATTCCAGATTTTTCCATATCATATAAAGGGCTAATAGAGTTGCGCTTTCTTAGTACATTGCCTTTCAT